ATCCTCTCGATGGGTAGAAAGAGTAAGGTAAAAGGTAAGTACGACTTTGAATGTTTTGCTTATGTACAAAGTCTGAAACATTCTAATTGGATCAGTGAATCGTTTTTCAGTCATTCATTGAATGATAAATCACTACAAGTGACGGAGATACACGATTTAAATAACGAAAAATCCAATATTTCAAAATTGTATCTAAAATGACTGGAAAAGTGGAAACAAGACCAGATATAATTTCATCATTATGAGCAAATCCAAAATCGTTGTAGACATAGCCAATCATTAGTTCCCAACCGTGGGGCGAATGGAATCCGATACATAAATCAGTTACTAAAAGAATCGAAAAGGATTTTATTGTGTCGCTTAAATTATATAGGAATTCTTGAACCCAAGAGTTAAGAATAACAAGTTCCTCATTACCCAGAATAGAATAACCGCTTAGAATAACGAAACAGATTATATTTGTCGAGAAGTGCAAAATCGTATGGATATGATCCTCGTCGTGCATCTTGATCAATTGGATTGTTTCTTTGTGGAGCCCTATACGAAGCTTTTGTAGATGCCTTTCCGGGAATTCCTTTATCATTTCGTCCAAGAGGAATAGTTCCTCTAATTCTATGAATTTTTCTAGAATACTCTTTTCTTGAATATCATTCAAGAAAGTTTCGGATTGCCTAGTATTCCACCAATTAGTAATCCAAGATTCCAGACTTTTATTAAATGAGAGAGAAATCCACCAGGGCAAGAATACTAAAAATACTATAGATGAGAGATACCTAATGGGAATGGGTGCGTTCTTTTTTGTCATTTTTTCATCTGTGAATTGTTACTGAAACCACCTCTTTTGTTGACTCTATTCGATCTAATATTTCTATCCAAGCATGAGTTCTATTATAAGGTATCGCGCCTATGAATCGAGTCTCGGTTTTTTAGTTGTGATTCAGCAGTTAGTCCTTGAATCTAGTGTAGAAAAAATCCAAAAATAGAAGAAGAATCCATTTCGAATTCGAATGAAGAAATAATCAAAAAATATTGTTTCCAGATATCTCAATTGATCAAATATTCGAAGCAACCCCCCTCCCCTTTTTCGATGAATGCCCAAAAGATTCAAATTCAAATAATGAATATTATTCGGATTTCGAAATGAAAGAACTTCCTTTTTAGTAAGAATTAAAATAGAAAATATTTCGAAAAAAAAAAATTCGCAGGCTGTCCAGAGCATAATCCAGGAATATTTGAAGGAATATTTGAGAGAATTTTCTGAAGAATATTGTGATAATCAAAACCGAACCGAGTGGCAAAAAAAGAAAGAAAAGTTCTCATTATAAGAGATCCAATTGTTTGGTCATTAAGAAAGACAAAAGAAAGGATAAAAAGGGTCCATTACCAAAAGAAAATAGAGAGAATTTCCAAGATATGATCTATCCATTCTAACGTATGAATTCAAAATATTGAAAATATAAAAAAAAAAGCTAAATTTTTGATTCCGAAAAGTTTTGATATATGAGATCAATCTATTATTTCGATTTGTTACTTCTTTTGTTACTGAATTGAATTGAGTGGGGATTTCCATACGCAAAAAAAACCATTTTTTTACAGACAAAAATGGTTTCGTTTTATGTTATGGCTGTTCCATACACGTTTGCCTTGCTTTGGCCCGACTGGACATTCTGAAGAAACTTCAATTAAGTAAGTTATGCTATAGAAAAAGGAGGATTCTTGGGTTTGTTCCTCCGGCTGAGAAAGCATTTATTCTTCAGTTCATTTTTCAAAAAACTTCAATTGGTACGCGCAAGAAATAGGCCAATTCCGCAGCCTTTTGCTCAATTTCTCGCGGAGTCAAATTCTCATCAGTACGAGTCAACGGAATAGCCCCCAGGCCTCTAATTTCCATATAAAGGACACGACGAGCATAAATACCCTCTTTCACTTCTATTCTGATGGACTGAATATCTTTCATAAGGAATCGTAGAAAGATGCGGCGATTTTTTCCAGGAAATCCCCAACGAAAAATACACACTATTCCTTCTTTTCGATCAAATCGATCATAACCGCTACCGACATTCCATGTAATTGTGCACCACAAATAGGAACTAACAAAGAGACCCGCGATCCCATAGAAAGACATCACGATCCCTTGTGGGAAAAAACTGATTTGCTGAGACGGAAATAAAGATATCAAATTCCTATCAAGATAACTAGAAATTCCAACCAATAAGAATCCTAATGAACCTAAAAAAAGGATAAAGGCCCAGCAGAAATTACTTGTTTTGCGAGATCCTGCTATAAATTCTATCCATATATATTCTGATCGCCAACTCATACATACTAGATCCAGTTGAATTTTCTTGGAATTGAGGGAATAACCAAAATCAATTTGACTTTACTTTTTTTTTGTTTCCGAAGTAACTTTCATCAACTAGTACTATTCTGATGTGAACTTTTAGTAGTAATTCATCAAATTAGTTAGATATAATAAAATAAGAACATCCCCTTCATAGGATTCCCTATAGATAGATATAGATTAGATAGCTACATACATATAGATACATTGACTTAAATTTCAGACATGAGCTCGGATCCTGGCCTATTTTTGAAAATAGATAGAATTCATTTACCCATATATCATGTTTATGCATGCATAAGAGCTCTTTCGTTTATGTTCGCAGAAAGCCGCCTGTTATTTGTTATTGTTATACAATACTCTACTAAATGGATATCCGTGCCGTGTTTGCTAAGTCTTGAAAAAAAAAAAACTAGAGGAGATTTGACCACATCGGATTTACAAAATCTTATTTTTTTGAACATGAAGAGATAAAGAAGCCATTGCAATTGCCGGAAATACTAGGCCCACTAACGGCACAAAAATAGAGGGTAAGTTGTTGAGAATTGTCATAGAATGGGTACCTCGATTTAATATTTGTACCTCTTATTATTATAAAGATATCTTATAATAATTCTAATTCATATTAGAATTCGTATAGAAGTATACTAAGTATATATACTAAGTATATCTAAGTGAGTCTATAGAATAAGTGCAAGGAATGTAGAACTAAATAAACGGACTTATTCATCTTTCTACATGAAATATATGTTATGTATGATAATCCACTTTCTTTATTATTCTATTCTTACTTCTTTTATTTTTCTATTGTTCTTATATTCTAATTTCTTTTTTAATATTTAATACAAAAAGAGTTTTTTACCAAATTCCCGAACGATTCTAACGAATCCGATCCAATATCCAATAGCAAGGATTCTTAGAAAAAATGGGACTTCTTGGGAGATATAGAAAGATGCAAGATTCAATATTTTTTCTATATTTGAGTTCTATATATCCATATGCAAAATACATATCAAAAGGGGACCACGAAATTTGTTTTATTTGCCCTGCCTCCTAATTCTAAGGAAGAATTCGCTTTTTATGTTGTTTTGTTGATAGAGGGTTACTGATTAGTAATCAGGAATATCGGTAAAAAAAAAAATAATTATCCGCATGATTCTTTATACAAATACAATTTAATCTTATGTCACCAAAGAAAAGTCCATTCTTTATTTATTTTGATTCTGATAAATTAACTAACTAATTGTTCACCACAAAAAAAAATTAACTTAAGACTCTACTTGATTGAATTTTATTCAAAGGAAAAAAAGCGTGGAGCTGAAATAACTCACTCAGAACACCTTTTAAAGGATTACGTGGTACGATTGGATCGAATAAGCCCTTATGGAATAAATATTCAGACGCTTGTGAACCTTCAGGTACTGCCTTATTCAATGTTTGTTCAATTACTCTTTTACCCGCAAAGGCAATATAGGCATTCGGTTCGGCAATAATGATATCCCCCAACATACCAAAACTAGCTGTCACTCCACCAGTAGTAGGAGATGTAAGAATTGATACATAGAATAACTTTTGATTTGATTGATAATCATATAAAGCGGAAGATATTTTAGCCATTTGCATCAAGCTCAAACTTCCTTCTTGCATCCGTGCTCCTCCGGAAGCACACACCAGAATAAGAGGTAAAAATTGATTGGTAGCATACTCGATCAAACGGGTGATTTTCTCACCTACTACGGATCCCATACTACCCCCCATAAACTGAAAATCCATAACCCCAATTGCGATGGGAATCCTATTTAGTTGACCTGTACCTGTTTGAACAGCCTCTGTTAATCCCGTCTTTCTTTGATAAGAATCAATACGATTTTTATAAGGTTCCTCTTCGGAATGAAATTCAATGGGATCCAGAGAGACCATGTCGTCATCCATCGGATCCCAAGTACCTGGATCAATCGAAAGTTCGATTCTATCTGAACTACTCATTTTCAAATGATATCCGCATTGTTCACAAATATTCATTTTTGACTTCAAAATTTTCTTATAATTTAATCCATAACAATTTTCGCATTGAATCCACAAATGCCTGTATTTTTGAGTTACTTCGAGATCATTAGAACTTTCTCTTCTACTTCTAGTTAAATGACTACCATTCGAGCTAGTTTTTATATTGGAACTATCACTTTCACTACTATTTCCACTTTGGCCACAAATGTAATTATAAATGTAACTATCACTGTAATTTTCACTACTACTTAAAACGTGACTATCGATACAAATTTGAGAATGAAGATAAGAATCAACGCAATTATTAATGTGATTATTCCAACTAGATTGAGTATCATGCATGTAACGATCATAGTCGGGATCGTCCCTTTTCGATCTATTATTCCTATAATTAGAATTACGAAAACTATAAAAAGAACTTTCTAGTTCACTCAGAAAAGAATGATCATTGTCAATCTCAAAAATTTGATTTTCAATATCAAAATATATGAAATAACCGTCCCTATTACTATCCCTAACAAAAAAGGTGTCATCGGAGATGAAATTCCGAATGTCCCTGACGCCAACGAAATGATCAACATTACTGTAACTAGAACTCTCACTATCACCCCAACGATGAATGTTTTTATCCTTATCATTTATAACCGGGTCC